ATATAGGTATTTTGAGAATACGCCTTAACGACCAATGGCTAACGATGGCTCTGATGGGCGGTTTTGCTAGAATAGGTAATAATGAGATCACTGTTTTAGTAAATGATGCAGAGAAAAGTGGTGACATTGATCCACAAGAAGCTCAGCAAACTCTTGAAATAGCGGAAACTGCTTTGAGAAAAGCTGAAGGAAAGAGACAAACAATTGAGGCAAATCTAGCTCTGCGACGGGCTAGGACCCGGGTAGAGGCTATCAATGCGATTTCATAACGAGTGGGTGCGTCCGAATAATCATCGATTTATACACCCTATATTTAATTTATTTAATTTATTTGGGTGTTTTGTTTGACTTGATTCTGTCGAGTAAATAAAATCAAGCACAATCAGATTTTGATGCAACGAAAAAGAAATAGAAAAGATACAAAATAAATATCATTAAAAGAAAATGGGTATAAAAACTTATTAGATACCACGGACCGCGGTATCTAATAAGTTCTACCTACTATTGGATTTGAACCAATGACTCCCGCCGTATGAAAGCAATACTCTAACCGCTGAGTTAAGTAGGTCATTTATCTTCACAAAGAAAACCAAAAAGGACTCATCCCATCGATGGATTATAAATATCATATTACTTAGAAGCAATACCGATCAATATGATCTTGGATCATGGAATAGTGATCTTGAGAAGATTCATGAGAATATTCATCTTGACAAGAAATTATCTACATAATAAAATATAAATATATATTACAAGCACTAAGGGCTATAGCTCAGTTGGTAGAGCACCTCGTTTACACGCGCGCCGATGTTTTTCAGGGGAGTCCATCATGGAATCAAAAAAATTGATCTTATTGACAAATCGATGTCTTACTCCATAACTTTGAGGGAAGAAGAGAACAATAGCCTGACAAGGGTTCGGTCCGTTTAGGTGCCCAGTTAGGTGCCAAACAGACCCCATCATTGATTTGATATATTGATAAGGTGAATATCCAGTCTATTCAATGCTAGGCTGAGCATAAGGGCCTCAAAAAAATCTCTTTTCGTCCTATGAACTTTAAGGTGTATGAAGTTTCATATTTGATTTTTAAGTAGAGCGATAGAGACTTCATTTCACTTAGGTTAATCTAGGCCATAGGCAGACCTACGTCAAGATAACCCCCCTTGAAAAACTTTGGTAGTGTTCCTGAATCTGAATCCACATAATGACTCAGAGCACATGGAGCCATCTCCTTATTTTTCGGTGAAAAATAAAAATGGCGGACTAGCTGATATTTATATCAGTTAATGAAAGAGCCCAATGCACAAAAAATGCATGTTGGGTCTTTGAAACAGTTCAGATCATTTTGATAATAATAAGTTTGATCTGTTTTACCGAGAAAGTCTACGGTTCGAGTCCGTATAGCCCTAGAGTCCTATAAAATAAAAATGAATATTAAAATACAAAAAATTGTATTATTTTTCATTTGAATTTCCTCGTTATTGTTTTAACTGACTGATTGCTTCATCAAAAGATAATCATTCCTATAAGCCCATTCATGAGGATCATTTAAAGTAGAATATCAAACTAAAAGCAAAAACGCATTTCATTTCAATGGACCCAATCGATCTTTTTCCAGTTGTGGATGAATAAACCCACTTTTGTTCAGTACTCTTCGTAGAAAAATTCATATGGCATTTTCATCGTTTCCTGTCCGAAATCAACCAGTTAATTATACTACCCTTCGTTTGGTATACCCAATTCTATGGAATTTTGTATCATGACCCGAGTCTGGTTAAAAACTCCAACCGAACCCAACCCCAATAAAATCTACCCAACCCAATCAAATCTAATACTAATAGTAATTTACGTCGGTATTCCGCGCTATTTGTGCACAATATCCAGTTTGAAAAGCGCATATCTTTGCTAATGCTAAGTTTCATTGTAAACATTGTTAACAACGTAAAATAGGCTTTCCTTCGTATAACTTACTTAGACCTAGTCTTCTCTTTCGATATTCAATGAATAGAAAATCCTCCATCGGGATTGGATTCTAATAAAAGGAATACCAAGACCCATATATTCTAAATCTTGAGATGCAAATTCCTATACATTCTATTACATCTGACTACTTGTTCTATTCTAAACCACTAATAAAATAAAAAAGAGACAAATGGACATATTCATAAAAAAAAAATGAAATATTTAAATATAAATATATTCTATTTATATAAAGATAATCAAATAGAAAGGATCATAGAAATCGATTTCAATTTCGATCAATTTATAATAATAATAAATAGAATTCAAAATTCGAAATAAAAAAAAGAGAATTCTATTTAGAATCCCTTTTCTTTAGAGAGAATACTCGGTAAGATTTAGATGAAAACAAGAGAATTTGGATAAGAGCAATAGTTAGTTTTAACTATAACTAAAAAAAATAAAAAGATATGTAATAAAAATAGGATTCTAATCGATGAATCTTGAAAGGAAAGACGCCCACTAGATGGTTCGACCAAAA